AATCTAAGTGGAATAAGCAAAGTGGATTCCTTGTTGGTTAATCGAGTTACAACGAAAACCACACAATTGATGAAGGAAATGTCCGAATTGGTTTGATAATTAATAAGATCAATAAACTAAAGTTTTGTCGTTCTAGGCCATCGGATTCGACGGAAACAATGATAAATAAATACGAATACAGCAGAAAAAGGGGGGGTCAAAAAAAAACAAATCAGAGAAAAATTATACAAAGTTATATACAAGCTGCGACCCCCCGTATGGTATTTCTTTAATTGAATTTCATTTGATTAGACGGAAGTTCCTTAAAAAGTTCCGCTTTCTTTAAAAGATTATGAACCGTTCCTGTAGGCTGAGCACCCCTTTCAAGGAAATATAGAATAACAGGAACATTTAAATAAGTTTGATTTTTTATTGGATCATAAAAACCCACTTTTCTAAGATCTTTTCCTTCTCTTCGGGATCGAACATCAATTGCAACGATTCGATAGATGGCTCATTGGGATAGATGTAGATGAATAACACCCCCCCCTAGAACCGTATAAGAGGTTTTCTCCTCGTACGGCTCGATAAAAAATGATTTGATTCGAAGTTTTGTCTATGTATGCAATTCTAATAAATTAAATGACAAATGGGCCTAAAAAATCAATTAGACTATGATTTCGATTTCAGTCTTTTTTTTTCTTCCTTCTCAGGAAGAAAGAAACCATTCGTACTCATAACTCAAGTTGGATAACTCTTCAAATAGTTCAAAGGAAAAATTTTGAGTCCATTTTATTTATTGAGTAGTCTTTACCCCCTTCTGTTTGTCTCATTTAAAATTCTATTTGGATTCTTTTAGTCTGATCCCGCTAGTGAGACTCTCGAGAGAATTATAATTATAAAGGGTATTTCCTTGTTCGTAGATACTTTAATCCTTAATTTTAAATCATTGGGTTTAGACATTACTTCGGCGCTTCTTAATTCTTTCAAAATGGCAGCAACATACCCCTTTTGATTTATTTCTAGCAAAGAATCGTACGGGCAGTTAATTCCCGCGTGATGCACCTTGAATCGAAAAAGTTTGATCAATCCGACCAAGTTTTGCTTTTGAATTGGAAACTTGGTCGAATTGGATCCTTTCTAATTATATATATATTTATATATATAGAAGATATATTTACGAAGTTGTTCCAATTAATTGGCATTAACCCTAGATCCTTTTCCCCCAGAAATGAATTAATCCTTTCTACTCGAGCTCCACCGTAGACTATTTACAACCCAACATTTTTTGTTGGGTTCAAGTGTAACAGAACAAACAATGTCGAGCCAAGAGCACCCTCATTCCTAGACAAATGGAAAGTGGTGGGTTTTTAATCCACAACGGACCGTGTCCTTCAAGTCGCACGTTGCTTTCTACCACATCGTTTCAAACGAAGTTTTACCATAACATTCCTCTAATTTGGAACCGGTATGGAATTGATTCAATCATGGAATCGTGAATAGTCATTGGTTCTGCTCTCCATAGACTCTGACTACGAAAATCAAAATAAAAAAATAGGGTCAGTTTAAATTTTAAATTAAATAATGAAAGGATTGCAAATTTACAAAAACCAAAAAATTATTGTCATTGAAATAAAACTATACATACTTTATAAACTAAACATTTCCTCATATAAAATGAGGAAATGATTGATATGTATTTTGTTTAAAATGGGGTTGGGTAATATTTCAATAATCGACTCTTATCATAAAATGAATAACAAAGCATAGAATAAATCCCCCCTGCCTCAATCGTTACATAGATTCCCAATTTTTAATTAGATCCAAACACAAAATACCTAAATAAAACGAGATTTAAAGAAAAAACATACATTTATTGTCTCTATCACATATTTCTATATGATAATGATATGGAACTTGATCATTTGTTAATGAGATTCAAACAGACACAGATATTAAAATTAATATGGATTAACTCCTAACCACCCTCGACTTCTTTATATGGGAATAATGAAACATAAAAATGGGAATAATGGAACATAAAAAACGGATATGCGCTGGGACGGAAGGATTCGAACCTCCGAATAGCGGGACCAAAACCCGCTGCCTTACCGCTTGGCCACGCCCCATTTGAATTTCTAATCTACGCCAAGAAACAATAATATTGGTATTGGTTGTTTGTCAACTCTAGTACAAATATCCTATATATCTATAGAATAGATTTGTACTGGGATTTTGATACATATAGATATAGAATTCAACTTAATTTATTGATCATTACATAGAATTCAATTAAGATATTGTATGAAAGTATGATTTCTTCTATTCTCCTTTGAAAATTGGAGGATTTTTGATTGGGTGGATTCAAAGAAAAAGAAGGATTTTTTGTCTACCTTACTGACTTTCTTCCTTTTTACTTATATCAAAAACTCAATCAAAATGCAATTATCTCAAAGAACAAAATGTCCGTTATGCTTAATACCGTTAGTTTGATCTGTATTAATTCTGCCCTTTATCCGAG